GGTTACACCTATGGGTTCTGTATTGCAAGTCAACCCTACTACACCAGTACCAATAGGCGGCATAGGGGAAGAGGCGCTACGTCTAGGAATCAGCAACACGAAAACTTTGTTATAAACTGCCCCCTTTCCTTAGCGGGATCGGGACTAAGAAGAATGGTTGGGATAACAAACATCCATCTCGTTCGTACTGTGGATACCCGTATAACCATCGAAGACTGTTGAAGTGATTAATTCCTGTAAATTAAGGGGCGTTGAGAACAAAGAAATTGTTGGAGTTTCCGGTTTTATCTAGTACCAACACGCGTGATATTAAGAAAAAAGCTTTTGCAGGAAGGTTGGCTAGAGATTTCTTGTAAAAACATTAGCCCCACTTAGTTCATAATGAGAATATTTCAATCTTTTTTGATTTCATGGATTATTCTCATAATGCACATAAAGGAGGAGCCGTATGAGATTTTCATCTCATGTACGGTTTTGAAACGGAGAATTCTTTGAATCGAATGACGACCGTAACGGATGTCAGCTCAATCTGAAGGCAATTATGCGGAAGCTTTACAGAATTATTATGAAGCTATGCGACTAGAAATTGATCCTTACGATCGAAGCTATATACTCTATAACATAGGCCTTATCCACACAAGTAACGGAGAACATACAAAAGCTTTAGAATATTATTTTCGGGCACTAGAACGAAATCCGTTCTTACCACAAGCTTTTAATAATATGGCTGTGATCTGTCATTACGTGCGACTATCTCTACTATAGAAAGAAAAAAGTAAAAGAAAAAAAAAAAGAGGGGGGGGTAAAGAGCAAATACACTAATAAATACTAGAAAAAAAAAATAGGCTTTCTACATATGCATCGTGCAAAAACGATTTTTATCAGCTGTAGCAAAGAAAGAAACTTCATAGAAGTCGAAATATGAAGAAATCGATATGCCTAGATAGTTTATTCTATGGATAAAGGATCTAATTGATAGAGGAAGCACCGTAAAGATCAATTCGCGAGGTTTTGGGCCGATGCCGATCCAATAAGAACTGCTTATTTATGTCATGATATGAGATAAAAGTAAGGAATCCACTTATGTAATAAAGTCGATCCCCTAAGGTATTGAGCAGCGGTGTAGCATCAGATCCCAAAGACAGTAAGCCTTTTCTTTCTTAGGAAGAAAGGGCTTTTTCAAAGATTCTATATCAATTTTTATATGAAACCGAGATAGATACCTTTCAGAAAATTCTAACTATAGTGGAAATGCTTCTATGTTATTCTTCTGACGGTGGGAGAAAAGATAAAATGAAAGCAAAGCTGATTATTAATTTAATCAAAAGTCAAGTTTGAAACTCATGCTCATGGAATTAACCTCTTTTGGTTAACCCCCCCAAAAAAAGAATAAAGATAAAGATCGATCTATGAGAAATCTCATTCAATTCGATATACTAGATTCAAAAACCCGGGACACCAAAAGAATTGATTGCCGAGCCGTATGAGGCGGGAAACTCTCAAGTACGGTTCTAAGGAAGGGAATTGAACCACCTATTCCGACCGGGGGGAACAGGCCGTTCGACAGGGAGATTCTGAAATTGCGGAGGCTTGGTTCAATCAAGCTGCCGAGTATTGGAAACAAGCTATTGCGCTTACTCCTGGTAATTATATTCAAGCGCAGAATTGGTTGAAGATCACGGGACGTTTCGAATAAGAAACTCTCTGTTTATTTATTTAGAATTTTATTTCTTTAGAATTTCGATATCTATTTTCGTTTGGTATAATTAAAAATTAATTGTCTGTTAGCCCTATCAGTGGAATAGAAAAGGGATCATTTATCTGGTAAGAAACAATCAAGGAATTTCATTATATCCTTTCTAAGATCGTTCTATTTCGTCTGGGATTTCGTAAGGATAAACGATACAGGGATACGGTAGAAAATGTATTTTTCTCCTATTCTATTCAAATTAATAAAAGAGACCCCTCGCAGGAATGTCTCTTATCCTAGTAATTACTAATGACTGCTTGGAATAAAGTAATATGTTCTATATACGCCATTAAAGTAGCAGCTTCATTTCGGGACTTCTAATTGAGATATGAATACACTAAGGTTGTACAAAAAAAGGGTTTTTGACAAATTTTAAGCCCGTAAAGGGTTTTATAAGATTAAAAAATATTCAAAAGGTCCGTTGAGCGCCTCCTGGATATGTCATAATAGATCCGAACACTTGCCCTGGATCGACTTCCAGACATAATTGCTCTAGTGAATAACTAAAGAAAATAAATAGATGGGAGATAGAAGTAGAAGAGAAAGAAACTAATTCTAAGCATCTCTCATAGGTTCACTAATCACTGGACTGACTGTTGGCGGGTTTCTTTGTATGTGTTGTCCGGAAAGAGGAGGACTCAATGATTATTCGTTCGCCGGAACCAGAAGTAAAAATTTTGGTAGATAGGGATCCCGTAAAAACTTCTTTCGAGGAATGGGCCAAACCGGGGCATTTCTCAAGAACCATAG